TTGGGATTGCTTGTTAATGGTTGATCAAGCTTGATGGATTCACCCTCTGAAACAAGAAGTTCTGGTCCTGGAGGTACAATATCAACCACTTGATGTCCATCCGATGCATCAACTATGGTTATTTCATATCCTCCTTTTTCTTTACGTACTATTCTGCTTACTATACCTGCTGATGTAGCATTATAGACTGTATTGTTACTCTTGCTCCCATCAGGATAAATCTGACCCCTTCCTCTGTTCCCACCTACATATATGGGATATTTTAAGAAGTGAACGTCTTTCCTCGTAGCAGGGTCGGGGGAAAGAATGGGAAAGGCGATTTCACTATATTTCTGACCGGGAACAGGACCTATCACAAGAATATTTCTTTTATTGGGACGATAACTCTGAAAAGACAGATTTCCCATCTTTTCTCTCACCTCGGGAGAAATACGATCGGTGGGGGCTAACTCGAATCCCTCGGGTAAAATAAGAACAGCCCCCACATTCAAAGCCCCCTTTTTACCATTAGCAAGAACTTGTTTCAGTTGCATATCATAAGGGATTCGAACAACTGCTTCAAATACAGTATCAGGAAGCACGGCTTGCGGAACTTCAATATCCACGGACTTATTAGCTAAATGGCAATTGGCACATACAATTCGTCCAGTTGCTTCTCGTGGGTTTTCATAACCCTGCTGCGCAAAAATGGGATATGCATTTGAAATAGATGCCCGAGTTATTACATATATCATGATCGATACAGAAATCGATTGAGTCATCTGTTCCTTTACCCAAGAAAAAGTATTTCTATTTTGCATGTCCAATCATTGATCCCGGAATTTCTACAATAAATTAGATAGGTAGCTAGTATAGTTCCCTATACACGAGTCTGTCATTGTACTGGGATAATTGTACTGGAATATAGGACGAATACCTTGAAGAGCTAGAAGTATAAAGAATTAAGTAAGATTGAAAATGCTTTCTTTATATACGAAGAAAGATTCTGATTTGATTGATATCAGGAGATCAAATGAGTTCTTCATTCATTCATTGAATGATAAATAACTACAAGTGAAGGAGATACACGATTTAAATAATAAAAGATCCAATATTTCACAATTGTATCTAAAATAACTGGAAAAGTGGAAACAAGACTAGATATAATTTGATCGTTATGAACCAATCCAAAATCGTTGTAGACCGAACCAATCATTAGTTCCCAACCATGGGTCGAATGAAATCCGATCCATAAATCAGTAACTAAAAGAATCAAAAAAGCTTTTATTGTGTCACTTAAGTTATAGAGGAATTCCTGAATCCAAGAATTAAGAATGACAAGTTCTTCATTACCCAGAATAAAATAACCACTTAGAATAGCGAAACAAATTATATTTGTCGAGAAATCCAAAATGATATGGAGATGATATTCATTGTGTGTTTTGACCAATTGTATCGTTTCCTTGTGTATTCCTATACGAAGTTTTTGTATATGCGTTTCCGGGTACTCCTTTATCATTTCATCCAAGAGGAATAGTTCTTCCAATTCTATGAATCTTTCTAGAACGTTTTTCTCTTGAATATCATTCAAAAAAGTTTCGGATTTCCCGGTATTCCACCAATTAGTAACCCAAGGTTCCAGACATTTATTAAATGAGAGAGAGACCCACCAGGGCAAAAATATTATGGATGAAATATATGGGAGGGAGACCCAGGCTTTCTTTTTTTTTTTCATTTTTATCCTAAAAGGACCCTTATTCTATTTCTATATTCCTTTCCTTCTAGATCCTAGATCTAAATTATTACACAAAAATAGGAAATAGACCCATGGGTTCAATACCTTTTTATAGAACTCGTACTTCAGAGAAATATCAGATAGAGTCGACGGTTGTATTAAAAAGGAAATTAGCAAGTTTTTTTCCATTTTTTCTTCAGTTCATTTCAAAATACTTCAATTGGTACGCGCAAGAAATAGGCCAATTCGGCAGCTTTTTGTTCAATTTCTCGTGGAGTAAAATACTCATCAGTACGAGTCAAGGGAATGGCTCCTTGGCCTCTGATTTCCATATAAAGGACACGACGAGGATAAAGACCCTCTTTAACCTCCATTCTGATTGATTGTATATCTCTCATAAGTAAGCGAAGGAAGATGCGACGATTTATTCCAGGAAATCCCCAACGAAAAATACACACTATTCCTTCTTTTCTATCGAATCTGTCATAACCACTACCTACATTCCATGAAATTGTGCACCACAAATAGGAGCTAATGAATAGACCTGCGATCCCATAGAAAGACATCACGATCCCTTGTGGAAAAAAAATAATTTGCTGAGATGGAAATACGGATATCAGATTCCTACCAAGATAACTAGAAGTTCCAACCACTAAGAATCCTAGTGAACCTAAAAAAAGGATACAGGCCCAGAAAAAATTACTTGTTTTTCGAGACCCCATTATAAGTTCTATCCATATATGTTCTGATCGCCAATTCATACTCCACTAGATCCAGTTGCATTCGATTGGAATTGAGAGAATAACCCAAATGAATTTTACTTTCTTGATCCCGAAGTAACTTTCATTAACTAGCACTATTCTGATGTAAACCGTTAGAAGTAATTTGTTAGATACATTGACTTTCCATTTAAATAAAATATTCGCCGATCCATTTTTAATTTAACCAGCTATACCTGCATATACATGCATTTATGCGGATATCATGTATCCGCATAAATGCATAATAGTTCTTTCATTTGTGTTCGTAAAGAGTCACATATCGTACCATATTACACTAAATAAATATCTGTATTATGATCCAGTGTTGAAATAAATTGATGAGATTTGGTCCCATCGGATCTAGACAATCTTATTTTTTTGGACATGAAGAGATAAAGAAGCCATTGCAATTGCCGGAAATACTAGGCCCACTAAAGGCACAAAAATAGAGGGTAAGTTGAGATCTGTCATAGAATGGGTGCCTCGATTTAATATTTCTATCTATTAGAAAGAGAAAGATATCTTATGATATGATAAGTATATCTATCCTAAGTATATATCATAAACTGTATTATATTTATAATATTATTTATTATATATAAAAATATTATTTAAATTTAATAAAAATATTATTATTTAGAAATTAATATTTATAAGAAATTAATAAGTAGTTAATAAATAGTTAATAAGAAGTAATAAGTGCAAGGAATGTAGAACTAAATAAGATAAGTGTACCTATTCATCTTTCTACACAAATATGTATGATAATTCACTTTATTAATTAATTTTATTATTATTTTCCCATCCTTATTTCTTTCTATCTTTCTAATCTAATAAGGAGTTTATTATGAAAATAAAAGATTTTATTAGGAGTTTGCGACTCTAACTAATTCGATCCATCCAACAAACGGGGATTCATAGTAAAAAATGGGGGTTATCGATAGATATAGAAATAACTTCTATTCTCTATTTTATATTTATTTCTTTTTATTTTGATTTCGATATTTTTTTTTATTGTCTATATTAATACGTAAGAAGGCCAGATAATTTTTTTTTAATTTTCCCTAATTCTAATTCCTCAGAGGGAGAAATTCACTTTTTTATCCTGTTGATAGAAGGTTCGTGATTACTAATCATGAATAGAGGTAGGATAAAAAAATAGATCTGGAGGAAAAACGAAAAAGTAATTACCCGAAACTTCTAACTCTTATTACAAGTAGAACTTATGTCATCAAAGAAAACACCATCCTTTTTCGTTTTTTTTGATTACGATGAACTAAATATTTGTTCGCTACAAATAACTGAATTTAGTACTATACTTTATTCATTTTTTGAATTTTGATTCAAGGGAAAGAAACCGTGGAGCTGAAATAACTCACTCAGAACACCTTTTAAAGGATTACGTGGTACAATTGGGTCAAATAAGCCTTTATGGAATAAATACTCAGCCGCTTGTGAACCATCGGGTACTGTCTCATTCAATGTTTGTTCAATTACTCTTTTGCCCGCAAATGCAATGTGGGCATTAGGTTCAGCAACAATGACATCTCCCAACATACCAAAACTGGCTATTACTCCACCGGTTGTAGGAGATGTAAGGATTGATACATAGAATAATTTTTTATTTGATTGATAATTATATGAAGCGGAAGATATTTTAGCCATTTGCATCAAACTCAAACTTCCTTCTTGCATGCGCGCTCCTCCAGAAGCACACACAATAATGACAGGTAGAGATCGATTAGTAGCATACTCGATCAAACGGGTGATTTTCTCGCCTACTACAGATCCCATACTACCTCCCATGAACTTAAAATCCATAACTCCAATTGCTATGGGAATACCATTTAGTTGACCTATGCCTGTTTGAACAGCTTCAGTTAAACCTGTCTTTCTTTGATAAGAATCGATATGATCTCTATAGGGTTTCCCCTCTGAATGAAATTCAATGGGGTCCATAGAGACCATATCTTCATCCATAGGATCCCAAGTCCCCGGATCAATCGAAAGTTCGATTCTATCTGAACTGCTCATTTTCAAATGATATCCACACTGTTCACAAATATTCATTTTTGACCTAAAACATTTTTTATAATTTAATCCATAACAATTTTCGCATTGAATCCATAAATGTCTGTATTTTTTTTTTCTACCGAAATCATTAGATCTTCTTCTTATATTGAAATCACTGCCATTTTTACTAGTTCTTATACCAGAACTCCCACTTTCACTACCAGTTCCATTTTCAGTACAAATGAAACTATAAATGTAACTGTCACTGTAATTGTCGGTACCACCCGAAATGGAACTATTAATACTGACTTCAAAACGAAGATAATTATCAATGCAACTATTAATGTGATTATTCCAACTAGATTGAGTATCATTATCATATATGTAATGATCATAGTTGTGATTGTTTCTCTTAGACCCATTATTTAAATAACTAAAAAAAAAACTTTCTAGTTCACTCAGAAAAGAACTATCATTGTCAATCTCAAAAATCTGATTTTCAATATCAAAAC